GTTAACGTAGCTTAAAATTAAAGCATGGCACTGAAAATGCCAAGATGAACCTTAAAAAGTTCCGATAACACAAGAGCCTGGTCCTGACTTTAGCATCAGTTCTGGCCTGTATTACACATGCAAGCACCCGCACACCTGTGAGAATGCCCCGCATCCCCCTATCGGGGAGCAGGAGCGGGCATCAGGCACACTTAGCGTAGCCCAAGACGCCTTGCTCAGCCACACCCACAAGGGAATTCAGCAGTGATAAATATTAAGCCATGAGTGAAAGCTCGACTTAGTCAGGGCCAAGAGAGCCGGTTAAACTCGTGCCAGCCACCGCGGTTATACGAGGGGCTCAAATTGATATTGTACGGCGTAAAGAGTGATTAGAAAAAATGAATAAACTAAAGCCGAACATCCCCTGAGCTGTCATACGCTACTGAGCGAAATGAAGCCCCGCAACGAAAGTAGCTTTAATAACTTTGAACTCACGAGAGTTAAGAAACAAACTGGGATTAGATACCCCATTATGCTTAACCTTAAACAACGATGGCTAGGTACTACTACCATCCGCCAGGGGACTACGAGCACTAGCTTAAAACCCAAAGGACTTGGCGGTGCTTCAAACCCACCTAGAGGAGCCTGTTCTATAACCGATAATCCTCGTTAAACCTCACCACCCCTTGCCAAATACCGCCTATATACCGCCGTCGTCAGCTTACCTCTTGAGAGCCTCATAGTAAGCCCAATGGGCTGCGCCCAGCACGTCAGGTCGAGGTGTAGCGAATGGGGTGGAACGAAATGGGCTACATTTTCTGGTCCAGAAAATACGGAAAGTGCCATGAAACGAGCACGACTGAAGGTGGATTTAGCAGTAAAAGAGAAACAGAGAGTCTCTTTGAAGATGGCTCTGAAGCGCGTACACACCGCCCGTCACTCTCCTCGAACTAAACCGCAAACGCTATATAAACGAACGCCCAGAAGACAAAAAGAGGAGGCAAGTCGTAACACGGTAAGTGTACCGGAAGGTGCACTTGGAAAAATTAGAGTGTAGCTAAGAAGAATAGCATTTCCCTTACACCGAAAAGGCGCTCGTGCAAGTCGAGCCATTCTAAGTTAAACAGCTAGCCTAACCGCACGGAACTCCAAGTAAACGACCACACATAACCGGCCAACTCCTCCTCCCCATAAAACATTCTACCACCTAAGTATAGGCGACAGAAAAGGAACAGACTATTAGAGCAATAGAAACAGTACCGCAAGGGAAAGCTGAAAGAGAAGTGAAACAACCCATAGAAACGACGAGAAGCAGAGACTAATCCTTGTACCTTTTGCATCATGGTTTAGCAAGTAAGAATCAGGCAAAGAGAACTTTAGTTTGAATTCCCGAAACTAGACGAGCTACTCCGGGGCAGCCTTATAGGGCCAACCCGTCTCTGTTGCAAAAGAGTGGGAAGACCCCCGAGTAGAGGTGACAAACCTACCGAGCCTAGTTATAGCTGGTTGCTTAAGAAATGGATGTTAGTTCAGCCCTGTATGACTCTATACCCAAAACAATGCCTTTGACATAAGGAAAAAGTAACTTACAGGAGTTAGTCGAAGGGGGTACAGCCCCTTTGAAATAGGACACAACCTTGTTTGGGAGGACAAGGATCACAGTTTAAAAGGACAAGATTACCTCAGTAGGCCCAAGAGCAGCCACCTGTAGAGAAAGCGTTAAAGCTCCGGTAAAAACAAGCCGATGATAAGGATATCATACTCCTCACCCCCCAAGTATATTAAGCTATTCTATGCACCCATAGAAGAAACAATGCTAAAATCAGTAATAAGGGGGTGCTAGACCCCCTCCTAGCACATGTGTAAGTCAGAGCGGACTAACCCCTGGCAATCACCGGACCCAAACGGAGAGGGAATAAAAACGGAGCAAAACACACAAGAAAACACTATTGAAACACAACCGTTACCCCAACACAGGTGTGCACCAAGGAAAGACTAAAAGGGGAGGAAGGAACTCGGCAAACACAAACCTCGCCTGTTTACCAAAAACATCGCCTCTTGCCAACAAAGAAGTATTAGAGGTCCCGCCTGCCCTGTGACCGCAAAGTTTAACGGCCGCGGTATCCTGACCGTGCGAAGGTAGCGTAATCATTTGTCTTTTAAATGAAGACCTGTATGAATGGCATAACGAGGGTTTAACTGTCTCCCTTCCCCAGTCAATGAAATTGATCTACCCGTGCAGAAGCGGGTATATAACCATAAGACGAGAAGACCCTATGGAGCTTTAGACAAAGGATCGCACATGTAAAGAGGGCCTATTATCCAAAAGGACTACAGTGGCCGTAAAACCAAATGTACAACGAACTGAGTGTCTTCGGTTGGGGCGACCATGGGGGAGAGAAAAGCCCCCACGAGGAACGGGGAAACCCTGAGCTAAGAGGGACACCTCTAAGCAACAGAAAATCTGACCGCAACTGACCCAGGACAACGCTCCTGATCAACGAACCAAGTTACCCTAGGGATAACAGCGCAATCCTCTCCCAGAGTCCATATCGACGAGGGGGTTTACGACCTCGATGTTGGATCAGGACATCCTAATGGTGCAGCCGCTATTAAGGGCTCGTTTGTTCAACGATTAATAGTCCTACGTGATCTGAGTTCAGACCGGAGTAATCCAGGTCGGTTTCTATCTATGATATTTCTTCTTCCTAGTACGAAAGGACCGGAATGAAGGGGGCCAATACTAGTAGCAAGCCTCACCCTTACCCGCTGAAAACAGATGAATCGGGCAAAAGGACATATTCCACACCCAGAAATAATGGCATGTTAAGGTGGCAGAGCCCGGTAATTGCAGAAGACCTAAGACCTTCCTCTCGGGGGTTCAACTCCCCCCCTTAACTATGAACGCAATCTTAACACACCTAGTGAATCCTTTATTGTATATTGTACCGGTTCTCTTGGCCGTCGCATTTCTAACCCTTCTAGAGCGCAAAGTACTAGGCTACATACAGCTACGGAAAGGACCTAATATTGTCGGGCCATATGGTCTCCTTCAACCAATTGCTGATGGAGTCAAACTATTCATTAAGGAACCCATTCGTCCTTCCACCTCCTCTCCATTTCTATTTCTTGCTACCCCCACCTTAGCGCTTGCCCTTGCTCTCACTATGTGAGCGCCAATACCTATGCCTTATCCAGTAGTGGAACTTAATCTGGGCATTCTGTTCGTACTAGCTATTTCCAGTCTGGCAGTCTACTCCATTCTTGGGTCAGGATGAGCATCTAATTCAAAATATGCCCTAATCGGGGCCCTACGAGCCGTCGCTCAAACAATCTCTTACGAAGTTAGTCTAGGCCTGATTCTCCTCTCCGTAATTATTCTTGCGGGCGGCTTCAACCTGAAAACCTTCAATATTGCCCAAGAGGCAACATGACTTATAATACCCGCTTGACCACTAGCAGCAATATGATACATCTCCACCTTAGCTGAGACAAACCGAGCCCCTTTCGACCTGACCGAAGGGGAGTCAGAACTAGTATCCGGATTTAATGTAGAATACGCAGGGGGCCCTTTCGCCCTGTTCTTTTTGGCTGAATACTCTAACATTTTACTGATGAATACCCTTTCCGCGGTCCTGTTCATAGGAGCTATACACACCCCACTTGTGCCAGAACTGACCACCATAAACTTAATGGTAAAAGCCGCCTTGCTCTCAGTCGTGTTTCTGTGGGTTCGAGCCTCTTACCCACGATTTCGATACGACCAATTAATGCACCTAACGTGGAAAAACTACTTGCCACTTACACTTGCCCTACTCATTTGGAATCTGGCCCTACCCATTGCCCTTGCAGGGATCCCCCCGATCAACTAGGGGAAATGTGCCTGAATAAAAGGACTACTTTGATAGAGTAAATTATGGGAGTTAAAGTCCCCCCATTTCCTTAGGAGGAAGGGCCTCGAACCCATCCTCAAGAGATCAAAGCTCTTGGTGCTCCCACTACACTACCTCCTAGTAGAGTCAGCTAAAAAAGCTCTCGGGCCCATACCCCGAACATGTTGGTTAAAATCCTTCCTTTACTAATGAATCCATATGTGCTTTTTGTCCTGATTACAAGCCTAGGGCTTGGCACCACAATCACTTTTGCCAGCTCACACTGACTCCTCGCCTGAATAGGCCTAGAGATTAGTACTCTCGCGATTGTCCCGCTAATAGCTCAGCACCACCACCCCCGGGCTGTAGAAGCCACTACAAAATACTTCCTTACACAAGCCACAGCGGCAGCACTCCTGTTGTTCACCGCCACATCAAATGCATGGATTACGGGGCAATGGGAAATTCAACAACTCTCTCACCCTGTCACTATCACTGTCGCGATGCTTGCCCTAGGACTTAAAGTAGGCCTCGCACCTATGCACTTTTGACTGCCTGAGGTACTCCAGGGCCTGGACCTAACTACTGGACTGATCCTATCCACTTGGCAAAAGCTAGCGCCCATAGCACTAATTTACCAACTCTCGTCAGAGGTAGGACAACCCCTAATGCTCGCCCTAGGAGTCATGTCTGCTCTTATTGGTGGATGGGGGGGCCTCAACCAAACACAACTACGGAAGGTGCTGGCTTATTCCTCCATTGCTCACATGGGTTGGATAATGATCGTGATAAAGTATATACCCAACCTCATATTAATAAACCTAGCCTTATACATCATGATAACTTCATCAGCTTTTATGGCACTGAAGATAGTCACGGCCACGAAACTGAACACACTAGCAACTGGGTGGACAAAAGCGCCACTTCTCACGGCCCTGACTATGGCCACAATAATATCTCTTGGTGGGTTGCCCCCCCTCACCGGGTTCGCACCAAAGTGGATGATCCTCGACGAGTTGGCCAAGCAGGACCTCCCTCTAGTAGCTACGATTATAGCTCTCGGGGCCCTGCTTAGCCTTTTTTTCTACATGCGCATCTGTTATAGCATGACACTAACTCTATCTCCTAACACAGGGAATGCAAAAACACCATGGCGGCTAGGCTCGAAGCAAGCCATGATACCCCTTTCGAGCACTGCTGTCGCAGCCACAATGGCCCTTCCCATGACCCCCATTCTGATGGCAATTACTACGTAGAGACTTAGGATAACCGCTAGACCAAAAGCCTTCAAAGCTTTAAGTAGGAGTGAAAATCTCCTAGTTTCTGTTAAGACCTGCAGGGCTCTATCCCGCATCAACTGAATGCAACTCAGACACTTTAATTAAGCTAAGGCCTCTATAGATAGGAGGGCCTCGATCCCACAAAATCTTAGTTAACAGCTAAGCGCTTAAACCAGCGAGCATCTATCTACCCCACCACCCCTCGGGTGGGGGGAGTGGGAGGGGGGTGGGGTAGGGAAAGCTTTGGCGGGGGTTGGCCCGCGTCTTTAGGTTTGCAATCTAACATGATAACACCACAAAGCTTGATAAGAAGAGGGATCGAACCTCTGTCTATGGAACTACAGCCCACCGCTTAAACATTCAGCCATCTTACCTGTGGCAATCACCCGTTGATTCTTTTCTACTAATCACAAAGATATTGGTACCCTATATCTAGTATTTGGTGCCTGAGCCGGAATGGTAGGCACTGCGTTAAGCTTACTAATCCGTGCTGAGCTAAGTCAGCCTGGTGCCCTCCTTGGAGACGACCAGATCTACAATGTAATTGTTACGGCCCATGCCTTCGTAATAATCTTCTTTATAGTAATGCCAGTAATAATTGGGGGGTTTGGCAATTGACTCGTACCCCTAATGATCGGCGCCCCAGACATGGCATTCCCTCGAATGAACAACATAAGCTTCTGACTTTTACCCCCCTCATTTCTTCTGCTACTAGCATCCTCTGGGGTAGAAGCAGGTGCGGGTACAGGTTGAACGGTATACCCGCCCTTAGCGGGGAACCTGGCTCATGCTGGGGCATCAGTTGACCTTACAATTTTTTCACTACACCTTGCAGGTGTCTCATCCATTTTAGGGGCCATTAATTTCATTACCACTATTATTAACATAAAACCCCCAGCCATTACACAATATCAAACACCTCTATTCGTATGAGCTGTACTAGTAACAGCCGTACTACTACTCTTATCTTTACCGGTTTTAGCTGCAGGTATCACAATACTCTTAACTGACCGAAACCTAAACACAACCTTTTTCGACCCAGCGGGAGGGGGGGACCCAATCCTTTATCAACACCTATTCTGGTTCTTCGGTCACCCAGAGGTATATATTTTAATTCTGCCCGGATTTGGAATGATCTCGCACATCGTAGCCTATTACTCAGGCAAAAAAGAGCCCTTCGGGTACATGGGCATGGTTTGAGCGATGATGGCGATTGGGCTACTAGGGTTCATCGTATGGGCCCACCATATGTTTACCGTAGGAATAGATGTGGACACTCGAGCCTACTTTACTTCTGCCACAATAATTATCGCAATTCCCACGGGTGTAAAAGTGTTTAGCTGACTGGCCACACTGCACGGAGGAGCAATCAAATGAGAAACACCCCTTCTTTGAGCGCTGGGATTTATTTTTCTTTTTACGGTCGGAGGCTTGACTGGGATTGTACTAGCAAATTCGTCGATCGACATCGTACTGCATGACACATACTACGTAGTAGCTCATTTCCACTACGTACTGTCAATAGGAGCAGTATTCGCAATCATGGGTGGTTTTGTACACTGATTTCCTTTATTCACTGGCTACACTCTACACAGCACATGAACCAAAGTACACTTCGGAATCATGTTCCTAGGAGTAAACTTAACATTCTTTCCACAACACTTCTTAGGGCTAGCTGGAATACCACGCCGTTATTCGGACTACCCAGATGCTTACACCCTGTGAAATACAGTCTCATCCATTGGATCAATGATCTCTCTCACAGCAGTAGTATTATTCTTATTTATCCTCTGAGAAGCATTCACTGCCAAACGAGAGGTGAAATGAGTAGAACTCACAGAAACCAATGTTGAGTGACTCCACGGGTGCCCTCCACCATACCACACATTTGAGGAACCGGCATACGTTCGGGTGCAACAAGCTTGGACCCCTCAACAGCTGAAAGCCTAAACCACATATCAAGAAAGGAAGGAATTGAACCCCCATTTACCGGTTTCAAGCCAGCCGCATCACCACTCTGCCACTTTCTTTTAATAAGATTCTAGTAATAAAAATTACACTGCCTTGTCAAGGCAGAGTTGTAGGTTAAAACCCTGCGTATCTTGCACTTAATGGCACACCCCTCACAACTAGGCTTCCAAGACGCAGCCTCACCCTTAATAGAAGAACTCCTCCACTTTCATGATCACGCACTAATAATCGTGTTCCTGATTAGTACCTTAGTCCTTTATATTATTGTAGCAATAGTAACTGCTAAAGTTACAAACATATATATTTTAGACTCGCAAGAGATTGAAATCGTCTGAACTGTCTTACCCGCAGCAATTTTAATCCTTATTGCACTACCGTCCCTTCGAATCCTTTATCTTATAGATGAGATCAATGACCCCCACCTGACAATTAAAGCCATCGGCCATCAATGATACTGGAGCTATGAGTATACTGACTACGAAGACCTAGGATTTGATTCGTATATAATCCCAACACAAGATTTAACCCCTGGCCAGTTCCGACTACTAGAAGCAGATCACCGAATAGTAGTACCTATAGAATCCCCAATCCGAGTGCTAGTCACAGCAGAAGATGTTCTACACTCATGAGCAGTCCCAGCCCTGGGAGTAAAAATGGACGCAGTCCCAGGACGCCTTAACCAAACAGCATTTATCGCCGCCCGACCAGGAGTATATTATGGACAATGCTCCGAGATTTGTGGTGCAAATCACAGCTTTATGCCAATTGTAGTTGAAGCAGTCCCCTTACAACACTTCGAGAACTGATCCTCAATAATGCTAGAAGACGCCTCACTGAGAAGCTAAAACGGGGAAACAGCGTTAGCCTTTTAAGCTAAAGATTGGTGATTCCCAACCACCCTTAGTGACATGCCACAACTGAATCCCGCCCCCTGATTTGCAATTCTAATGTTCTCGTGAGCTGTATTTCTAATTATCCTTCCCACGAAGGTCATAGCACATACGTTCAACAACGAACCTGACCACCAAACCGCGAAGAAACCAAAGTTAGACTCTTGAAACTGACCATGATACTAAGCTTTTTCGACCAATTCATAAGCCCCACATACATAGGAATCTCTTTAATTACCTTAGCATTGGCCCTCCCATGAATTCTCTACCCCACTCCCTCATCTCGATGGCTCAACAACCGGTTATTGACTCTGCAAACCTGGTTCATTAATCGATTTACGCAGCAGCTTTTACTACCGCTAAACGTTGGGGGACACAAATGAGCAGTCATACTGACATCCTTAATATTATTCTTACTGACAATTAATCTATTGGGACTTCTACCCTACACGTTTACCCCCACCACTCAACTATCCTTAAACATGGGGTTTGCAGTTCCCTTATGAATGGCTACTGTAATTATCGGAATGCGTAATCAGTTGACTGCGGCCCTAGGCCACCTTCTGCCAGAGGGAACCCCCGCCCCCTTGATCCCTGTTCTTATTGTAATCGAAACAATTAGCTTATTTATTCGCCCACTAGCCTTAGGCGTCCGACTCACAGCTAACTTAACAGCAGGACATCTTCTGATTCAACTTATTGCCACTGCAGTTTTTGTCCTTCTCCCAATAATACCCACGGTAGCCATTCTAACCGCAGTTGTATTATTTCTCTTAACACTATTAGAGGTGGCAGTAGCAATAATTCAAGCTTACGTATTTGTATTACTGTTAAGCCTATACTTACAAGAAAACGTATAATGGCACACCAAGCACACGCATATCATATAGTTGACCCAAGCCCTTGGCCACTAACTGGCGCAGTAGCCGCCCTACTAGTGACGTCGGGAACCGCCATGTGGTTCCACTTCCAAACAATAATTCTGATAACACTCGGGATAATACTCATACTACTTACCATATATCAGTGATGACGCGATGTCGTACGCGAAGGCACTTTCCAAGGACATCACACGCCCCCTGTACAAAAAGGACTACGGTACGGGATGATTCTTTTTATTACCTCAGAAGTGTTCTTTTTTCTAGGCTTTTTCTGAGCCTTCTACCACTCTAGCCTGGCCCCCACACCAGAACTAGGAGGATGCTGACCCCCAGCTGGAATTATCGCTCTCGACCCATTTGAAGTCCCCCTATTAAATACGGCCGTCCTGCTAGCTTCTGGGGTCACTGTTACATGGGCTCATCATAGCATCATAGAAGGAGAACGAAAGCAGGCAATTCAATCTCTTACCTTAACAATTATTCTTGGCTTTTACTTCACTCTGTTGCAAGCAATCGAGTATTACGAGGCCCCCTTTACAATCGCAGACGGAGTCTACGGGTCAACATTCTTTGTGGCAACCGGATTCCACGGACTGCACGTTATCATTGGCTCCACATTCTTGGCAGTTTGTCTCCTGCGCCAAATCAAGTACCACTTTACATCAGACCATCACTTTGGATTTGAGGCTGCCGCATGATATTGACACTTTGTCGACGTAGTATGACTATTCTTGTACGTCTCAATTTACTGATGAGGCTCATAATCTTTCTAGTATTAATGCTAATACAAGTGACTTCCAATTATTTAATCCTGGTTTGAACCCAGGGAAAGATAATGAACCCGATTATTTCAATCTTAACTATTGTTACTATCTTATCCTGCGTACTAATTACGGTTTCGTTTTGATTACCACAAATAAACCCTGACTCAGAGAAGCTATCCCCATATGAATGTGGGTTTGATCCCCTTGGCTCCGCTCGACTCCCCTTTTCGATGCGGTTCTTTTTAGTAGCTATTTTGTTTCTGCTATTTGACCTAGAAATTGCACTCCTACTACCCCTACCGTGAGGAGACCAGCTATCCGACGCCACACTTATGTTTTTCTGGGCCATATCTATTATCGTACTATTAACCTTAGGGTTGGTATATGAGTGAATACAAGGAGGACTAGAATGAGCTGAATAGGCGGTTAGTCCAATGAAAGATTGCTGATTTCGGCTCAGTAGAACATGGTTCAAGCCCATGACCGCCTTATGACTCCGACACACTTTAGTTTTACACTAGCATTTATCCTGGGTTTTTCAGGACTTGCATTTCACCGCAAACATTTACTATCGGCTCTGTTATGCTTAGAAGCAATAATGCTGTCTCTGTATATTGCTATGGCCCTCTGGTCATTTCAAACAGAAGCTACTGCTTTTTCCTCAGCGCCAATGATGCTTCTAGCCTTCTCAGCCTGTGAAGCCAGCGCGGGCCTGGCCCTCCTGGTGGCCACCTCACGGACACACGGCACAGACCACCTGAAGAACTTAAACTTACTACAATGCTAAAAGTATTAGTCCCAACTATTATACTCATCCCCACTACCTGACTAGTCAATAAAAAATGACTATGAACCACAACCACTTGCCAAAGCTTTATTGTTGCCACTCTAAGCCTGATCTGGTTTAAGTGAGACTCGGAAGTAGGGTGATCTACTACAGGCCCTCATTTAGCCACTGACCCCCTATCCATACCTCTGCTCGTACTATCTTGCTGACTATTGCCACTAACGATTCTTGCTAGCCAGAATCACGTGCGATCCGAACCCACTAACCGTCAACGGTCATATATTACTTTACTAATCTCCTTGCAAATATTCCTAATTATAGCTTTTGGGGCTACTGAAATTATCATGTTCTACGTTATATTTGAAGCAACGCTGATTCCTACCTTAGTAATCATCACACGGTGGGGTAATCAAACTGAACGGCTGAACGCAGGCACATACTTTTTGTTCTACACGTTGGCGGGGTCTCTCCCGCTGCTCGTAGCTTTACTTATACTTCAGAAGGACTTGGGGACTCTTTCAATGCTAACGATTCAATACACAGAACCTTTCACCCTATCATCATGAGGCCACAAAATATGGTGAGCGGGCTGCCTTGTAGCATTTTTAGTGAAAATACCACTATATGGCCTCCATCTTTGATTACCAAAAGCGCACGTAGAGGCTCCCGTGGCAGGGTCTATAATCCTCGCGGCCGTGTTGCTAAAGCTAGGGGGCTACGGCATGATGCGCATAATTGTCGTGCTCACCCCCCTCACCAAAGAAATGGCGTACCCATTTATTATTCTGGCTTTATGAGGAATTATCATGACCGGGGCCATCTGCTTGCGACAAACCGACCTAAAGTCCATAATCGCATACTCGTCTGTCAGCCACATAGGGCTTGTGGCAGGCGGGATCTTGATCCAAACCCCATGGGGATTCACAGGAGCAATTATTTTGATGATTGCCCACGGATTGGTATCCTCTGCCCTCTTCTGCCTAGCAAACACTAACTATGAACGGACGCATAGCCGCACCCTCCTGCTGGCCCGAGGACTACAAATGATTCTTCCATTAATGACTGCCTGATGATTTATTGCTAATTTAGCCAATCTGGCACTCCCGCCCCTCCCCAACCTTATAGGAGAACTAATAATTATTACATCTTTATTCAACTGGTCATATTGATCTATCGCTCTGACAGGACTAGGAACCCTTATCACGGCTGCATACTCTTTATATATATTTCTCATGACCCAGCGGGGGCCAGTCCCAACTCACATCATCAACCTAGAGCCCTCTCACACTCGGGAGCACCTCCTGATTACTGCACACCTTATCCCGGTGTTACTATTAGTCCTGAAACCAGAGCTGATGTGAGGGTGATGCCTGTGTAAATATAGTTTAACCAAGACATTAGATTGTGATTCTAAAGATAGGAGATAGAACCTCCTTATTTACCGAGAGAGTAAGATTTAACCTGAAGAATTGCTAGTCCTTCAAGACCGTGGTTTAAATCCACGGCTCACTCGGCCCCTAAAGGATAATAGTACATCCGTTAGTCTTAGGAACTAAAAACTCTTGGTGCAACTCCAAGTAGCGGCTATGCCCTTAACAACCTTAATATTTAACTCGAGCCTTCTAGCTGTTTTTGTATTACTCATCTATCCCATCATCACCACTCTCAACCCCAACCCATTAGAAAAAACTTGAGCCGTGACCCATACAAAGACTGCCGTTAAGACAGCATTCTTTGTTAGTCTAATCTCACTGCTGCTCTTCTTGGACCAAGGCATGGAAGCGGTGATAACGAACTGGCAATGAAGCAACACAATGACTTTCGACCTAAACACAAGCTTCAAGTTTGACCATTACTCAGTAATTTTTGTACCAATTGCACTCTATGTCACGTGGTCAATTATGGAATTTGCCTCATGGTACATACACACGGACCCTAACATAAACCGATTCTTCAAGTATTTAATGATGTTTCTGGTAGCAATGGTTATTTTAGTGACTGCTAATAACCTATTTCAGCTGTTCATCGGGTGGGAGGGAGTAGGCATTATATCATTCCTCCTCATTGGCTGGTGGTACGGTCGGGCGGACGCCAACACCGCCGCACTTCAAGCCGTGGTATACAACCGAGTGGGGGACATCGGACTTATCTTAACTATAGCATGGCTGGCAATAAACCTCAACACCTGAGAAATCCAACAAGTGTTTATTGCCTCAAAGGAAATGGACTTAACGCTCCCCCTTATAGGCCTAGTGGTCGCAGCTACAGGGAAGTCCGCTCAGTTTGGACTACACCCTTGGCTCCCATCAGCAATGGAAGGTCCCACACCGGTATCTGCCCTACTGCACTCAAGTACCATAGTAGTTGCCGGGATCTTCTTGCTCATCCGCCTTCACCCGATCATAGAGGGTAACCAAACAGTCTTATCAGCTTGCTTATGTCTGGGGGCACTAACTACGCTATTCACAGCCACCTGTGCCCTAACGCAGAACGACATCAAGAAAATTGTTGCATTTTCAACATCTAGCCAGCTAGGCCTTATGATAGTAACCATTGGACTTAATCAACCACAACTAGCGTTTATGCACATTTGTACGCACGCATTCTTCAAAGCAATGTTATTCCTATGCTCGGGGTCTATAATCCACAGCTTACATGACGAGCAAGATATCCGGAAAATGGGCGGACTACACAAAGTCCTTCCATTCACATCATCATGCATAATAATCGGAAGCTTGGCCTTAACAGGGACCCCATTCTTAGCGGGATTCTTCTCTAAGGATGCAATTATTGAGGCAATGAACACATCTTACCTTAACGCCTGAGCCCTCACCCTAACTCTAATCGCCACATCATTCACTGCTGTGTACAGCTTACGCATTGTGTTCTTTGCCTCGATAGGCCAACCACGATTTCTCTCACTCTCTCCTATTAATGAAAATAACCCAGCAGTGATAAACCCCATCAAGCGGCTAGCCTGAGGGAGCATCGTCGCAGGGTTGATTATCACCTCGAACTTTTTACCCACAAAGACCCCAATCATAACCATGCCTCCGCTTCTCAAACTGAGCGCTCTCGTGGTCACTGTTATTGGGCTGCTAACCGCGATTGAGCTGGCCGGCCTGACTAGTAAACAATATAAAGCTACTCCGCACATACCCACCCATAGCTTCTCTAACATGTTAGGTTACTTTCCATCCATTATTCACCGAGCCACTCCTAAATTGGCCCTCATTATGGGGCAGAAGGTGGCAACCCAAGTAGTAGACCAGACCTGATTTGAGAAGCTGGGCCCAAAGGGAATCGCGAATGTTCAGCTACCGATAGTTAAGATAATCAATAACCCACAGCAGGGACTCATTAAGGTTTACTTGACAACATTTTTCCTCACGAACGCTTTGGCTATTCTGATAGTAACCTTATATTAGATTGCTCGAAGAGCCCCCCGGCTGCGCCCCCGGGTTAGCTCTAGAACTACGAAAAGAGTAAGCAACAAAGCTCACCCACAAGTCAACAGCATTCCCCCTCCGAAGTAGTAAATTAACGATACCCCACTGAAATCGCCACGTAAGGCCGATAAATCTCGATACTCATCAACAACGCCGCAGTAGAAATCAAATCAGCCCCCATAGAACGTAACAACCCCTGCAGCGCACAACAAGACATAACCTGCCACATATCCTAAGACAGATCAGTCTCCCCAGGACTCTGGATAAGGCTCCGCGGCGAGAGCAGCAGAATATGCAAAGACTACTAGTATACCTCCTAGGTAGATTAAAAAGAGCACCAACGAGATGAAAGAACCACCATACCCTGCTAACACCCCACACCCCCCCGCGGCCGCCAGCACTAAGCCTAGAGCAGCAAAATAAGGGGCGGGATTAGAAGCCACCCCTAGAAACCCTAATGTTAGTACAACTAAAAAGAGAAGAATAAAATAACTCATGGTTCTCACCCGGATTTTAACCAGGACCAATGATATGAAAAACCACCGTTGTAATTCAACTATGAAAACAATTAATGGCAAACCTACGAAAAACCCACCCACTACTAAAAATTGCTAACGATGCCTTAGTGGATTTACCAACCCCCTCCAACATCTCAGCATGATGGAATTTTGGCTCGCTCTTAGGACTATGCCTTATCTCTCAAATCTTGACTGGGCTATTTCTAGCGATGCACTACACTTCGGATATTTCAACGGCCTTCTCCTCGGTTGCTCACATCTGCCGAGATGTCAACTACGGATGGCTGATTCGCAACCTACACGCTAACGGGGCCTCATTCTTTTTTATCTGCCTATACATGCACATTGCCCGAGGACTATACTACGGGTCATACCTCTACAAGGAGACTTGAAATGTTGGTGTAGTACTATTTCTGCTAGTAATGATGACCGCATTCGTTGGATATGTGCTCCCCTGGGGCCAAATGTCATTCTGAGGGGCTACAGTCATTACCAACCTATTATCCGCTGTACCATATGTAGGAGATGCCTTAGTCCAATGGATCTGAGGAGGTTTCTCAGTAGATAACGCCACCTTGACTCGGTTTTTCGCTTTCCACTTTCTATTTCCATTCGTAGTAGCCGGGGCCGCAATACTGCATCTCCTTTTTTTACACGAGACGGGATCGAACAACCCCACAGGCTTAAACTCTGACGCAGACAAAATCCCCTTCCACCCATACTTCTCTTACAAAGACCTCTTGGGGTTTATTGTAATGCTTACGGCTCTGGCAACCTTAGCTCTGTTTCACCCCAACCTTCTAGGCGACCCTGACAATTTTACTCCCGCTAACCCGATGGTTACACCCCCACACATTAAGCCGGAGTGGTATTTCCTGTTTGCCTATGCTATTCTACGATCAATTCCCAATAAACTAGGAGGTGTCCTAGCCCTCTTATCATCGATTCTTGTGCTCATAGTAGTGCCCATTTTACACACATCCAAGCAACGAGGACTCACTTACCGGCCCGCCTCCCAGCTGCTATTCTGAATTTTAGTTGCGGATATACTAGTACTGACATGAATTGGGGGCATACCAGTAGAACACCCCTATGTCATCATTGGCCAAGTAGCTTCCGTTCTCTATTTCTCACTATTCCTAGTTGTTAACCCATTCGTGGGCTGACTAGAGAATAAAACGCTGAACTGATAGGGCCCTAGTAGCTTAATGGCCCAAAGCACCGGTTTTGTAATCCGGAGACTGGGGATTAAAGTTCCCCCTAGCGCCTTATATCAGAAGGGAAAGGCTTTAACTTCCATCCTTAACTCCCAAAGCTAAGATCATTAATTAGACCACCCTCTGACTCACATTATGTGCGTGGGCATTATGTGTATGCACGTATTACATTATATGCATAATATTACATACACTTATGTGTCCGTACATCACTTAAAATGTTACATAATCAACTACATACACCAATTGTCATCCTTTACCCCATTAACCCTGTAGAGGGAGATAATATGTAGAATATTACCCCTTATCTAGAACAGTAACAGAAAAGCCAATAAAGTGACTTTTAAACATTATCTTTGGGAAATACCGCTGAAGTGTACATAACACACTAATTTAAGTACAACATGAACTCCTATACACTAAAAGAATAATCCCTGGCCCAGCTAATGGGGGTTTTCCAGTATTTCTATGAATGACCTAACAGAAATGGCACCAGTACTAAATATCCAGTAAGAAACCACCAACCAGTATAAGTCACGTGTACACGTTTAATGATGGGTCAGGGACAAGGATTGTGGGGGTCGCACAGAATGAACTATTACTGGCATCTGGCTCCTATTTCAGGGCCCCACTTTCCAAACTCCCTGCAACTTGAATTATATCTGGCATCTGATTGATGGTGGAGTGCATCGATTCGTTACCCACCAAGCCGGGCGTTAATTTATAGGCATTTGGTATTTTTTTTTGGGTTTCCTTTCATCTTGCATGTGGCCTTCTTTAGAAAAGATAGTTAAGGTTGTACATTTTTCTATGATTAAGGACAATGGGTGAATGTTGGAATGACATAACTAGATAACCACATTAATCTCTATCATGTGCATAAGTTATTTCTTTACTCCAGCTAACACTGAGATTACCCCCCCGCTAGATTATCGTCAAACCCCCCTACCCCCCTATCTACTAGAAACCTCATCATAATCCTGTCAAACCCTCAAACCAGGCTAAGGCCCTGCAAATCCCATCACTAACAAAAATTTTTTGCGTGTGTGTTACATTATTAAACACTATATATAGT